GAAATCAATGGATTCATATTAAGTTCCTCGCACCAAAAAAAAGAAATGGTTAATGATACAATCAACCGATGAATTATTACTTCATTATTCCATAACTTAAGATCTATCCGAAAAAAAAAAAAGAACTAAGAACTCTGAATTGAAATAATAATATTACTGAATCATCAGAGCTACTTCGATATCTCGTTTTTAGTTCCTATCCGTGGAGTCTTTGTAAATCTATACGGTTCCAGTTCTTCCATTTCTTTGTTCCGAACCATTCCATTCTTTCAATTCTTCGCTCTTTCTCTTCTATATGCATGCTTGACTTCATTTGTTTATTCATTCAATCCACAGTCACAGATAAAACGGAAGGGCTTGCATTGGAATCCGTCTAAATTCAGTGGGATGGTAAATAATATATATGGATAGCCCATATATAACTAGTGAATATCTAATATCACATATACATTGTTTCTTTAATAACGTAAACCATCCGTATCTTCTATTGAACCGGATTCTAGAATCATTCTTCGAAACATATACAGGGATTGGCTTAGAGCCCTTACATATACCCAGCTCGACCCCCCTTACTTTTTTTGAATTCTCTAATATCATACATTTTTTTTTTGCTCCTATTCTAGATCGTATATACCGGTATGAGTTGGGATAAGCTTTTTTTTAAGACCATTTCGGAAGCTAGTCAATGATGACCCTCCATGGATTCACCTATATAAGCTGCGGCTAAAGTTGCAAAAATAAGAGCCTGAATCCCGCTTGTGAATAATCCAAGGAACATGACAGGTATAGGAACCACCGAAGGTACTAAAGAAACAAGAACAACAACTACTAATTCATCCGCTAATATATTCCCGAAAAGTCGAAAACTAAGTGATAAGGGTTTTGTGAAATCTTCTAGGATGTTAATTGGTAAAAGTATTGGAGTTGGTTGAATGTATTTACCGAAATAACCCAATCCTTTTTTGGTAAGACCCGCATAGAAATATGCCACTGACGTAGGTAAAGCTAAAGCAACAGTAGTATTTATATCATTCGTGGGTGCAGCTAACTCTCCATGCGGTAACTGTATGATTTTCCGGGGTAAAAGGGCACCTGACCAGTTAGAAACAAAAATAAATAGGAACATAGTTCCAATAAAGGCTCCAATCTGAGTTTTGCTCAAGTCTCGAATGAATTCGAGGACATATTCGAAGAAATTCTGACCGTCGGTTGGAATGGTTTGTGGATTCCGAACAGCTATAGTGGCTGAACCTAATAAGATAGCAATTACAACCCAAGAAGTGATAAGTACTTGGGCATGGACTTGGAAACCCCCTATTTGCCAATAAAAATGTTGGCCTACTTCCACATCGGATATATCGTATAACACTTTTAGTGAGTTGATGGAACAGGGTAAAACATTCATATTGCCCTCTGACATAAATAGAACTTAAAAAGGAATTATTTTGATTCAGCCATCTCGTATCTCTTTCTCAACTCGTCTACTTTGAATCAATCGTATATTTCGGATCCCAAGTGATCACATAATATCCCCAGTGATTTTGATCTCTTTTTTGAGACTCAGGGATAGTAACCGATTCAATCAATTTATGGAGTTTCCAAAGTCATTGACTTATCCTAATCAACAATTTCTTATATAGCTAGAACCGCCCTCACAAATTGCGGATACTAATTTGTTAAGAATCAATCGGATTGAAGCCATAGCGTCATCGTTCGCCGGAATCGGAATAGTTGCGAGATCCGGGTCACAATTTGTATCGATTAAACAAATTGTTGGAATCCTCAAAGTGAGACATTCTCGAAGAGCCGTATATTCTTCTTGCTGACCAACGATGATTACAATATCGGGTAACCCCGTCATATATTTGATCCCGCCCAGATAGGTTTGCAAGTGAGATAATTGCCTCTTCAACATTGCTACATCTCTTTTCGGGAGACAGTTGAGTTTCCCCGTATTTTGTTCCGATCTCAAGTTCCTGAACCTATGAAGTCTCATTTCTGTAGTGGACCAATTCGTTAACATACCACCGAGCCATTTTTTATTAACATAATGACACCGAGCCCTTATTGCAGCTGATGCTACTAAATTGGCTGCTTTATTTTTGGTACCAACTATTAAGAAGTGTTTTCCTATACTTGCTGCATCAAAAACTAAATCACAGGCTTCTGACAAAAAACGAGCAGTTCGAGTAAGATTTGTAATATGAATACCTTTACGCTTTGAAGAGATGTAAGGTGCCATTTTAGGATTCCATTTCCTAGTACCATGGCCAAAATGAACTCCTGCTTTCACCATCTCTTCAAAATTAATGTTCCAATATCTTCTTGTCATTTCTCCCCACATTTTCTTTCTTTTTTTTTATTTAAGAGGTACCTGAAATAAATAATTGTTCCGACGGAACCTTCTACCGGAGATTGACCGTTAATACCCAGTCCAAGTCATTAATTCCTTTCTATTCGTTATTATCTTTATTACCAAATCAAATGACCAGGACCCTAT